GGTTAATTACATGAGTTTCAAACTTGAAGTTTGATTTTATTAATTATTAATAATAATAATTAATAATATTAATAATAATAATCCGTTTTGTTTTATCTTTTCTCCCACCTTCAAAAGAATAAAGCGTAGGTGTTCTACTATCATTACAATTTTCTGAAAGGTAACTATCTCGGTTTCATATAGAAATTTCTATTTATTTCATATAGAAATTTCTATTTATATAGAATCTTTGAAAAAGACCTTCTCTCATAAGAAAGAAAAGGCTTACTATCTTTGGGATCTGATGCTACACCGCTGCTCAATACTTTAGGGGGTCGACTCCATTACATAAGTGGATTCCTAGCTTTTGTCTCATATTATGACATTAAGTAAGCAGTTCTTATTGTATCGGCAAAAATTTCGCTAATTGATCTTTACGGTGCTTCCTCTATCAATTAGATCCTTTATCCATAGAATAAAGTATCTAGGCATATTTCTTTTTTCATATTTCGATTTCTATGAAGTTTCTTTCTTTGCTACAGCTGATAAAAATCGTTGTTTTGGACGATGCCATATGTAGAAAGCCTATTTTTTTTTTTACTAGTAGATTTTTGATTTTGCTCTTTCTTTCCTTTTTCTTTCTATAGTGTAGATAGTCGCACGTAATGACAGATTACGGCCATATTATTAAAAGCTTGTGGTAAGAAAGGGTTTCGTTCTAATGCCCGAAAATAATATTCCAAAGCTTTTGTGTGTTCTCCATTACTTGTGTGAATAAGGCCTATATTATAGAGTATATAACTTCTATCATAGGGATCGATTTCTAGTCGCATAGCTTCATAATAATTCTGTAAAGCTTCCGCATAATTTCCTTCGGATTGAGCAGACATCCGTTACGGTCGTTATTCGATTCAAAGAATCTCCGTTCCAGAACCGTACGTGAGGTTTTCATCTCATACGGCTCCTCCCTTATGTGCATAATAAGCCTAATACATAGAATCAAAAAGGAGTGAAATATTCTCATTATGAACTGAGCGGGGCTAGTGTTTTTACAAGAAATCTCTAGCCAACCTTCCTGCAAAAGATCGTTTCTTAACATCCAAGATGTTGGTACTATATAAAAATAGAAAAATGTTACGTTAACTCCAACAATTTCTTTGTCCTCAACATCCCTTAATTTCTAGGAATTAGTCACTTCAACAGTCTTCGATGGTTATATGGGTATCCAAAGCACGAATGAGATGGATATTTGTTGTCCCAACCATTCTTCTTAGTCCCGATCCCAATAAGGAAAAGGGAAAATTTATAACAAAGTTTTCGTGTTGTTGATTCCTAAGCGTAGTGCTTCTTCCTCTATGCCGCCTAGTGGTACTAGTGGAGCAGGATTAACCTGCAATACATAACCCATAGCCATAGGTGTAACCTTTTCGCTCAATGCTAGAATCGACAATTGAAACATCTGAGGCTGCATTAATCGGGGATACACGACAGAAGGAATTTTTTTTTTAGAAACTTCACCTTCAATAAACGTAGAGTTTTTTTTCAAATCTTTCTATCCCGGCTAATGTGTCTTTCTCCTAAGACTCGAAGCGGTAAATAAAAAAAATCAAATCACACCATCTCTGTAATAAGTAAATGCCTCTTTTTCTCCTGAAGTTGTCGGAATTATTCGTAATAAGATATTGGCTACAATTGAAAAGGTCTTATCAATCAAATTTCCAGTTATCCGGGATCTAGGCATAGGTAGCAATCCATTTTAAAATTTCTTTTAATTACCTCTCGTGAGAAAAGATCCTACAAAAAAAGTAATTATACAGTACGAAATAACATAAAAACAGCCTTAACTCATAAAAAAAGATAGACCGAGTGTTCGAGTCGTTCCAATCCCGTGATTTTAGCCGGTATAGATATCAGAAAAAGACGGGAACGTCATCTTCGCAAACAGCAAACATAAATAGTAAATAGATATATATCTTTATTGTTTTTAAGAAAAAGTTTTTTTTAAGAAAAAGTTTTTCACAAAAACAAAAAAATAATTGCTTTATCCCCCAGCCCCGAAGGAAAGGTCTTTCTTTGATTAAATGATTAAAAGTTTTCTATTTTTCTATTCTATTTTTTATAGTTAGAATTAATTGTATGTACCGTACCTATCCAACATCTAATCTAATATATATGATACTAAATTATATATGATACTAAATACAGTTGGAATAATTACATCAATAGTTGCATTGACAGTTATCTTCATTCTCAAATCGGGATTGACTCGCGATTCACTCGCTTTCGGGGCCATAATCATTATCCTAATCATTATGTAGGAGAGATGGCCGAGTGGTTGAAGGCGTAGCATTGGAACTGCTATGTAGGCTTTTGTTTACCGAGGGTTCGAATCCCTCTCTTTCCGCACCTTCACCTAATTTATCAATGTTACTGAAATGCTATTGACCGCAATATATCAAATCACATAACAATGGATACCTTTATTCCAAGAGTTCGATCTTTCTTTGATATAGATTCTCTATTCCTAATTTCTGTGGAACAGAAAATACGAGTGGACAAGGAATGAAAATGCCCCTATCATTCTAGGATATATCAATGGGAGAAAAATCCCCCAAGCAAACCCATACCTTTGGTCTCTTTATTTAGGCGACAGGGGAGAAAATTGTTCGAACCCTTGTTATTTTAGTTAGGTTTAAGTCTGACGAGAATAATATTCTACAACTAACAATTCATTTATTTTCAAGCCAATCCATTTACTATCTATTATGTGATTGACCAATCCTTTATATTGGAATGGGTGAAGAGTCAAATGTTTTGGCAATTCCTCCTGGGGGAATGAATCAAGAGAATTTTGAATCATAACTCTAGATTTTTGTTCATCCTTCGCTGTAATAATATCTCGGGGTTTGCAGCGATAACTTGGTATATCTACTGTACGACCATTAACTAAAATATGTCTATGGTTAACTAATTGGCGGGCTCGAGGAATAGTTGACGCCATACCTAATCGAAAAAGGATGTTATCCAAACGCATTTCAAGTAATTGTAGTAAAACCTGACCTGTTGACCCTTTGGCTTTTGCGGCGATACGAACGTATTTAAGCAATTGTCGTTCTGTAAGACCATAATGAAAACGCAATTTTTGTTTTTCTTCTAAACGAATACGATATTGAGATTTTTTACCGGCGCGCGATTGATTTCTAAGATCGCTCCCGGCTCTAGGCCTTTTACTAGTTAGTCCCGGTAAAGCCCCCAGACGGCGTATTTTTTTGAAACGAGGCCCTCGGTAACGTGACATAAAGACTCCTTATTTTCTTTATTTTATTGAAATTTCATAAACCTAAATTAAAACTGAACTAAAGGATAAATATGATAAATGAGGCAAAATCTACTGAAGTATTATACTACAAAAAATACTGATATACTACAAATGAGATGGATTCTATCAATATCCGGACCTTATTGTATATACACAAAGAATGTATATAGAATATAGAAAAAAAAAAATAGAAAAAAAAAAGCCAGCTATCGGAATCGAACCGATGACCATCGCATTACAAATGCGATGCTCTAACCTCTGAGCTAAGCGGGCTCACATAACAGAAATTGTACATGCACAGGAATTTAGTAAACTACTGGAACCTTAGCTATTCACTTTTCATTCGTAGTAATTCATAATTAAATTAAATGAATATAGAAAAATGAATTGAATATAAAAAAAAAAAAGAAAAGAATTGACCGTTCGAGTATTCAAAATTGCACAAGAAAAATGATTCGAAGAAAAACATATAGAATAAATGTGGTATATATGCATCTATATTGAATTGCGGATACAGAAATGATAGAATGATTTCTGATTAGACCAAATAGGGGTCAAAAATAGATATGAAAGAGGCTAGACAAGAAATCAAATAAAATATTAAAATATAGAGGAAACACTTTTCTAGGAATATAGGAATCGGTATCTAATGACTTTAACAGTTCCAGTAGAATAGAAATGAAAGAAAAAAGGGAATGACATAATAACATAATAATAAGATCTGAATCTCAAAACACAAAACAAAGAGGGGATATGGCGAAATTGGTAGACGCTACGGACTTAATTGGATTGAGCCTTGGTATGGAAACTTACTAAGTGATAACTTTCAAATTCAGAGAAACCCCGGAAAAAAAAGGGGCAATCCTGAGCCAAATCCTATTTTTCGAAAACAAACAAAGGTTCATAAAGACAGAATAAGAATACAAAAGGATAGGTGCAGAGACTCAATGGAAGTTGTTCTAACAAATAGAGTTGACTGCGTTGCATTAGTCAAGTAAAGGAATCCTTCTGTTAAAGTTAAAATTCCAGAAAAAAGAAAGTTAAAGTAAAGTATAACCCTATAAACATAATACATAGGCATACGTACTGAAATACTATCTCAAATGATTAATGACAACCGACTCGAATCTGTATTTTATTCTATTTATATGAAAAATTAAATAATTAATAATTCAAATAATAATAAAAAAAAAAATTGCTTTGATTTGAATCGATTCCAAGTTGACGAGAGGATCGAATATTCATTGATCAGATCATTCACCCCAGAGTCTGCTGATTAATTGGACGAGAGTAAAGATAGAGTCCCATTCTACATGTCAATATCGACAACAAAGAAATTTATAGTAAAAGGAAAATCCGTCGACTTTATAAATCGTGAGGGTTCAAGTCCCTCTATCCCCAAAAAAGGGCCCGCTCGACTCCCTAATTGTTTATCTTATTCTCTCTTTTCGTTAACGGTTCAAAATTCGTTATCTTTCTCATTCATTCGATTTTTTCACAAATGTATCTGGACTGCATTTTTTTTTCTTTTCACAAGTCTTGTGATAGATAGGATAGACATCCAAACGAACTTCTTTGAGTAAAACAAGGAATCCCTTTTGAAAATTGGAATGATTAACAATGATAAGACTTTAGAATACCTTTTTGTCTTTTTTTTTTTTAATTGACCAAGTCATTTAGTAAAATTAGGAAGACGGCGCGT